TACTGGGAGGACGAGGACGAGGAAGAGGAAAAGGAAGAGGAAAAGAAAGAGGAGATTGCACGAAAAAAAGTGCTATTCAAAGAAGAAATTCCTCCCACGCGTTGGGGAGCGGATCTGGATGAAGAAAAAGATCAAAAAGCACCCATAGTGGTGGAAGGCATTTTAGCGGCCGATTTTTTTCAGTTTCAATGGACTCGTCCAGTACGATACATAAGCAATCAACACTTTTTGGGGGCTGTAAGAAAGGAAGCTTCACAATATTTTTTTGATACATGCCGAAGTGATGGAAAAAAAAGAATATCTTTTACAGATCCTCCAAGTTTTTCTAGTTTTAAGGAACTGACGAAAGGGATGATATCTTCGTCCACAGTAGAAAGACTCTCCTTTGATAAACTAGACAAAGATTGGCTTTCTAAGAACAAACAAAGACAAAACAACTTAAATAACGAGTTTATAAAGAGAATTGAGGCTCTAGACACGGGATTTCTTTTTCTAGATATACTCGACAAAAGGACTCGGGTTTGTATTGAGAAAATGAACGAAACCTGCCTCTGCCTACCAAAAAGGTATGATCCTTTGTTGAATGGGCCCTCTCGTGGAAGAATCAAAAAGTTTAGAAAAGTAATCGAGGATCCCGAAGAAAAGGAGAAAAGCGAAGAAAAGGAGAAAAGCGAAGAAAAGGAGAAAAGCGAAGAAAAGGAGAAAAGCGAAGAAAAGGAGAAAAGCGAAGAAAAGGAGAAAAGCGAAGAAAAGGCACCGAAAAGCAAAGAACAGGAGAAAAGGGAAGAAGAGGCACGTCTACGCGAAGAAGCACGTCTACGCGAAGAAGCACGTCTACGCGAAGAAGCACGTCTAAGCGAAGAAAGGGCACTTCTTCAATTGGGTGAATTTCGTGAAAAAGTCTACAATGTAATTAAATCTCGTAAATCTAGTGGAAGAAAAAAGAATGCAATGCAATCTCGTCGAAGAAAAAAGAATGCAATGCAATCTCGTGAAAAAGTCCAGAATGCAATGCAATCTCGTCGAAGAAAAAAAAATGGAACTACAAAATCTCGTGAAAGAATCGACGATGAACCTACAGAATCTCAACTTAAGCAAATCCTTGCTCTAAATCAAATTCATGAGACCCTTTTGCCAGGTTTCATTTTCGAGTCCCCAAAATTTGAAGAGAGAATGTTCGCGATACTAAAAAGTAAAACACTAAAACTAAGAGCAGAAGGAAAATTATATTATAATCCTTTGGCAAAATTTTTTTCTAAGCCTTGGGAAAAAGGGGGGGGAGGCATTGATTGGAACCAGCGAAAACTAAAAAAGCTAAAGCAACTAAGGACTTATAAAGTGGGAGAAAGTGTGGGACGAGCGCACATCAGTCAACGCGTCCCTCGCTGGTCATACGTATTACTCCGCGAGGTCGCATACGACCTGGGCGAACCCTTTGTGACCAAGCGGGGAGATAATGAGTGCTTTGATATTATATCAGCACAATACAAATATGAAATTATTTTGAATCAGGATACTCAAAATTTACTTATCAAAAATCTTTCTAAAGATAGTAATAAGATTGATCCGGAGATTGCTAAAGAGATTAATGAGAAGGTTAAGAAGGATTTGATCAAGAGTGGGGGAGACCCTTATAGTATTGACTTTGAGAAAAGCCTTGCTCATGTTCACGTTGGCAGCCTCATCACCAATATCGAGTGGAAAACCGAGAATAAGGACGTGTGGAGGACCTCCTTGAGAGCGGTGCGCGACCAATTTTGGCATCAGGATGACATCAAAGGTGTTGCGAGCGTCCTAAGGCGTAAAAACGGAGTTGTTGTAAGACAGATTGAAATGTTTCCGCATTCCCCTCTTTTTTTGGGCTTCTTAAAAAGTACACTGTCTAGTTCTTTTAGGGTAGTGAAACCCCTTGTTTTGAAAATGCAAAATTTGCTGCATAGGTTTGGAATCAAAAAAGGGGACCTTTTCACTCTTAAGGGACCTAAGAAAGAACAGACAAAAACAAAAAGGAAGACAAAAAGGAAGATAGACGAAAAAAAAAGCAAAGCATTGAAAGAACGGAAAAAATTGAAAAGAATCAAAAAAGAGAAAATCGAACTAGACCCCGAAGAAGAGCTGTTCCGGATGGATGGAATAGATGCATGGAATGAGCTTTATTATGGGCTAGGAGTAAGAGGTATCGTATTAATTTTTAACTCCTATTTTAGAATATATATTGCATTGCCTTTAGCGATAATAGCTAAAAATATTGGTCGTATCTTATTTTTGCAGCAGCCCGAGTGGGCTGAGGATAGAAAGGACTGGGAAAACGAGACTCATCTTTTATGCAACGATGACGGTTTTGCTATAGGCGTCATATCCATCAGCAACTTTCCGGAGGAGTGGTGGGAATACGGTCTTCAGGTCAAAGTTTTATGGCCTTTAGAGTTGAAACCTTGGCACACAGCGGATGATAGACAAAGGATAACCAACGATTATGCTTTTATAAGGTCTTTCTGGGGACTAGCTGACTATCCTTGGGGTGGTGCCCGACCCAACCGTTCCTTTTCCATTTTTTGGGGGCCCATTTTTAACGAATTAGGCAAAAAAAGTCAAAGATTAGCAGCAGAAAAATTGGAAGGGAGCGCCTTTCGACTTATAAGAAGCGTTTTCAACCAAAAAATAAAGCAAAATTTTGTTAGAGTTCTAGGAAACCCAAAAGAAAGCATAAAACGGCTTAAAGAAAGGGTTCTAGTTCTAAAAAGCACAATTTTGAAAATAATAAAAAAAAATACAAGATTGAAAGGGATAGGAGTAGATGAATCGAGTGAAACTCAAAAAGAAAAAGATTCTATAATCAGCAATGAGATAATTCATGAATCATTTAGTCAAATTCGATCTACAGCTTCTACAAATTCAGAAGAAAAAATACAAAATCTGATTAATAGAACAAGCACAATCAAAAATCAAATAGAAAGAATTACAAAAGAAAAAAAAAAAGTAACTCCAGGACTAAATAATAGTCCTAACAACAAAAAGCAAAATAATAATGTAGAATCACCAAAAAATATTTGGAAAATTGTAAAAAGAAGAAATGTTCGATTAATAAGTAAATGGAATTATTTTCAAAAAATTTTCATTGAAAAAATATACAAAATATACCTAGATATCTTTCTATGTATCATTAAGATTCCTAGAATCAATTTAACAAAAAATTTTTTTGAGAAAGACATTTCCAATACTGAAACAAATCAAAAAAGAATTACCTTTAGTTCGACTATAAAAAATATAAATAAGCGGAAGTCACAGATTGTTCCGAAATTTGCTTCCTTGCCAAATTTATCTTCCCTGTCACAAGCATATGTATTTTACAAATTATCACAAACCCTAGTTAGTGATAAGTTAAGATCTGTTCTTCAATATCGCGGAACGTCTTTTTTTCTTAAGACTGCAATAAAGGATTCTTTTGAAAGACAGGGAATATTTCATTCCGAATTAAAGCATAAGAAACTTCGAAATTTTGGAACGAATCCATGGAAAAACTGGTTAAGAGGTCAGTCTCAATACAATTTATCTAAGGTTCATTGGGAGCGAGTAGGCGCACAAACCTGGCGAAATAAAGTCAACCGACGCCATACGCCTCAAAATAACGATTTAAATAAAGGAGATTCATATGAAAAAGACCCATTACTTCATTCCAAAAAACAAGATGATTCTGAAGTATATTCATTAGTAAGAAATCAAAAAACTAAGTTTCAGAAAAACTATAAATATGATCTTTTAGCATATAAATACATTTCTTCTGAAACTAAGAAGGACTCCTCTATTTCTAAATTGCCATTACAAGTAAATAAGAGCCAAGAGATCGACTTATTTGATATACCAGAGGAGATTGTTTTCAAGACTTATTTCAAGGATTGTATACTAGACAAGAAGTTTCTAGACAAGCTTTATCGAGACAATACTTATCTACACAATTATCTAGACAATACTTATGTAGACAAGGATTATCACAAGGATTATCTAGACAAGAGTTTTCTAGACAAGGTTTATTTCAAGGATTCTCTAGACCAGCTTTATCTAGAAAAGGATTATTACAAGGATTATCTAGACGAGGTTTATCTAGACAAGAATTCTCTAGACAATTATCTAGACAAGGTTTCTATGTCTCTGAAAAAAATGCGAAAGAAAAAACCTGAAAGAAAATATATGGACTTTGATTGGAAGTTTTTCGAAAAATATCTAGTCAATTTGGAGGCTGGGAAAAAGATCGACCCTAACCATAATACAAATACTAAGATTGAGACTCAGAATTCTAAAATAATTGAGACTCAGAATTCTAAAATAATTGAGACTCAGAATTCTGAAATAATTGAGAATGAGAATTCTGAAATAATTGAGAATGAGAATAGAGGTCTTATTTATGATATCGTTCCAAAAATGCTCTTGGATCCAGAAATCGAAAAGGATCCAGAACTCAAAGAAGATCCAGAACTCAAAGAAAATCCAGAAATCAAAGAAGACAAAAAAAGCCTTTTTAATTGGATGGGAATGAATGAAGAAATCTTAAAGGCACCCAGAGCGAATTCGAATGAGGAAGATTCGAATCAGGAAGATTGGTTCTTCCCAGAATTTCTGCTACGTAAGAGGACATATCAAATGAACCCGTGGCTTAGACCTATGAAGTTACTTCTTTTAAATTTCAAAGGAAAAGAAGAAGAAGAAGAAGAAGAAGAAGAAGAAGTTAGTCAAGGAAAAGCAACTAAAGGAAAAGAAGAAGAAGAAGAAGTTAGTCAAGGAAAAGCAAATGTTAGTCAAAACATCGAAGACATCGACATCGAAGACATCCAAGAAGTTATTAGAGAAGATTATGAAAAAGGGTTCAGTAAAAAAAAAACACAATACCGGAGTGACTCGCCGAGGCTAGTAGATTTCGTTGACCTTCAAGCGAAGTATTTGGGTTTTAGCATCCACACCGAGCGACTAGTTGAGGAGGGTATGCTCGAGCGGCTGAGCTTAAT